GGTTCAGGATTGATTTCCAATAATGAATTAGATCGTGCCGATAGAAATCCTTTTGATTCCAAGGCGAAGATTCCATTATTTCCCCAACATCAGGAAACTCTTGGTACGTTGTTGAATCGAAATAAGGAATGCCAATCTTTCATAATTTTGTCATCATCCAATTGTTTTCGAATTGGCCCCTTCAATACTTCGAGATATAATAATGCGACAAAAGAATCGGATCCCCTGACTCCAATTAGGGATTTTTTGGGTCCTTTAGGTACTATTGTGCCTAAAATAGTAAATTTTCGTTCATCTTACTATTTAAGAACTTATAATCAAGTCTTTTTAAAGAAATATTTTTTACTTGAAAAATTTCAACAGACTTTCCAAGTGCTTCAAGTACTTCCATTTCAATACTGTTTCCTAGATGAAAATAGTAGTATTTATAATCCCGATCCATGCAGTAACATCATTTGGAATTCATTCCATTTGAATTGGTGTTTTCTCCATCACGATTCTTGTGAAGAGGCATGGACAATAATTAGCCTTGGACAATTCCTTTGTGAAAATGTATGTCTATTGAAATACGGATCACGCATAAAAAAATCTGGTCAAATTTTCATTGTTCATGTTAACTCTTTAGTTATAAGATCAGCTAAGCCCTATTTGGTCACTCCAGGAGCAACTGTCCATGGCCATTATGGGGAAACCTTTTATGAAGGAGATACATTAATTACATTTATATATGAAAAATCGAGATCTGGTGACATAACGCAAGGTCTTCCAAAAGTGGAACAAATCTTAGAAGTTCGTTCAATTGATTCAATATCGATGAACCTCGAAAGAAGAGTTGAAGGTTGGGACGACCGTATCCGAAGGATTCTTGGGATCCCCTGGGGATTCTTTATTGGAGCTGAACTAACCATAGCCCAAAGTCGTATCTCTTTGGTTAATAAGATCCAAAAGGTTTATCGATCCCAGGGGGTACAGATCCATAATAGACATATAGAGATTATTGTACGTCAAGTAACATCAAGAGTTTTGGTTTCAGAAGATGGAATGTCTAATGTTTTTTTACCTGGGGAATTTATTGGATTGTTGCGAGCAGAGCGAGCAGGGCGTGTTTTGGACGAAGCGATCTGTTATCGGGCAATCTTATTGGGAATAACGAAGTCATCTCTGAATACTCAAAGTTTCATATCCGAAGCGAGTTTTCAAGAAACTGCTCGAGTTTTAGCAAAAGCTGCTCTACGAGGTCGTATTGATTGGTTGAAAGGCCTGAAAGAGAACGTTGTTCTGGGGGGGATTATACCGGTTGGTACCGGATTCAAAAAATTAGTACATCGTTCAAAGCAAGACAAAAACATTCATTTGAAAATCAAAAGTAAGAATCTATTCGAGTTGGAAATGGGAGATATTTTGTTATACCATAGAGAATTATTTTGTTCTTGTGCCCCAAACACTTTCCATGAGACATCAGACCAATCATTTACGTAATGTAATTTACTAATTCCTAACAAGAGGTTCATTCTTTTTACTTTAACTCTCTGGTCCGATTATGGATTTCGTAATAAATCAATGAAATAAAAAAGAAAGAATGAAATTCATGGTTTGGGTCGTAGATTAATGGTCAATCCTGGTAGAAGGTTCCGTCGGAACAATTATTTATTTCACAAGGTACTGAATCTCTTTGAAAAAAAAAGAAAAAGAGAAAGTGTGGGAAAATGGGAAGACGATATTGGAACATCAATTTGGAAGAAATGATGGAAGCAGGAGTTCATTTTGGTCATGGTACTAATAAATGGAATCCTAGAATGGCTCCTTACATCTCTGCAAAGCGTAAAGGTATTCATATTACAAATCTTACTATAACTGCTCGTTTTTTATCAGAAGCCTGCGATTTAGTTTTTGATGCAGCAAGTAGGGGAAAAAAATTCTTAATCGTTGGCACCAAAAAGAAAGCAGCGGATTTAGTAGCATCAGCAGCAATAAGGGCCCGATGTCATTATGTTAATAAAAAATGGCTTGGTGGTATGTTAACGAATTGGTCTACTACAGAAACAAGACTTCAGAAGTTCAGGGACTTAAGAGCAGAACAAAAGATGGGGAAACTAAATCGTCTCCCCAAAGGAGATGCAGCAATGTTGAAGAGAAAGTTATCTACCTTGCAAACATATCTGGGTGGGATCAAATATATGACGGGATTGCCCGATATTGTAATTATAGTTGATCAGCAAGAAGAATATACGGTTCTTCGAGAATGTGTCATTTTGGGTATTCCGACGATTTGTTTAATCGATACAAATTGTGACCCAGATCTTGCAGATATTTCTATTCCGGCCAACGATGATGCTATAGCTTCGATTCGATTGATTCTTACCAAATTAGTATCTGCAATTTGTGAGGGCCGTTCTAGTTATCTAAAAAATGGTTGATTATCTTATCATTAATCTTATCATTAAGAAGAAGAAAGAAGAATATTAGTTTGTTTTTGGTGAACTCTCTTTGATTGTTACTATTTTGGTTTGCATCTTTTGGAGTTTGAACTATGTTTTGAATATTGAATAATATTTAAGATTGAAAACATAAAATGATTGGTATTTTTTTTTATGTGATTTCCTAAATATACGATTCATAACTTAAAATTCATGAATGAACATAGATGAATTGAGAAAGAGATGGTTGAATCAAAATAATTACTTTTTTGAATCTGTTAGAGGACAATATGAATGTTATACCATGTTCCATTCAAACACTCAAAGGGTTATACGATATATCAGGTGTAGAAGTAGGCCAACATTTATATTGGCAAATAGGAGGTTTACAAATTCATGCCCAAGTACTTATCACTTCTTGGGTTGTAATTGCTATCTTATTAGGTTCAGTCATCATAGCTGTTCGGAATCCACAAACCATTCCGACCGACGGTCAGAATTTCTTCGAATATGTCCTTGAATTTATTCAAGACTTGAGCAAAACTCAGATTGGAGAGGGGTATGGTCCTTGGGTTCCATTTATAGGAACGATGTTCCTATTTATTTTTGTTTCTAACTGGTCAGGTGCTCTTTTACCTTGGAAAATCATAAAGTTACCTCATGGAGAATTAGCTGCGCCCACCAATGATATAAATACTACTGTTGCTTTAGCTTTACCTACGTCAGTGGCATATTTCTATGCGGGTATTAGCAAAAAAGGATTGGGATATTTTGGGAAATACATTCAACCAACTCCAATACTTTTACCAATTAATATTCTAGAAGATTTCACAAAACCTTTATCTCTTAGTTTTCGACTTTTCGGGAATATATTGGCTGATGAATTAGTGGTTGTTGTTCTTGTTTCTTTAGTGCCTTCAGTAGTTCCTATACCTGTCATGTTTCTTGGATTATTTACAAGTGGTATTCAAGCTCTTATTTTTGCAACTTTGGCTGCGGCTTATATAGGTGAATCCATGGAGGGTCATCATTGACTAACTTTCGAAATAGTCTTTTTTGAAGCTGATCCCAATTCAAGCAATGCGGGGGTTCAATAGAATCCACTACTGGGTTGGATAAGAAAATGCAAATAGCTACATGTATGTATATATGAAGTGTATATATGAAGAAAGATAGATGATATTGCAGAATTTGGAATAGAAAGAAGGGTTGGGGATCCTACTACATATATGTATATGTAATGCCTATGAGTATAAATCCTTGTGTATGTTTCGAAGAATGGTTCCAGAATACGATTTAATAGAAGAAAAAGTGCAGGTGATTTACGTTATGGAAGAAGAAAAGTATATGTTATTTACTAGTTAAATAGCAATTACCCCTATCTCTTTTTTTCTAGCCCACTGCATTTATATGGATTCCCATATCAGTCCTTTTTCTATTTTGTCTGTTATTGTGAATTGAATGAAAGAGAAAGAATAGAATATTTTCTAAACAAGGAAACGCAATGACTAAAATCGTATACATATCTATTACATAAGGTAGAAAGGAAAAACGGTATATTGAAGTAGTTCTGACAATTCAGTAATATTATGAATTCCATTTGGAGCTTTTAGCTACTTCGACCCGATAGATTTTAGTGATAAAGATCAAAAAATAAAAAATAAGTGTAGTAAAGTAAATAGTAAAAGTAGAAGTAGAAAAAGAAGTAGATTAAGTACTAATTCATTGGTTGGTTGTATCATTAACCATTTCTTTTTTTGGTGCGAGGAGCTTACCATGAATCCACTTATTTCTGCTGCTTCCGTTATTGCTGCTGGATTGGCTGTAGGGCTTGCTTCTATCGGACCTGGGGTTGGTCAAGGTACTGCTGCGGGCCAAGCCGTAGAAGGTATTGCGAGACAACCAGAAGCAGAGGGTAAAATACGAGGTACTTTATTGCTTAGTCTGGCTTTTATGGAAGCTTTAACAATTTATGGACTGGTCGTGGCATTAGCTCTTTTATTTGCAAATCCTTTTGTTTAATGTTTCATTTCATCTTAGAAGAAAAACATAACCATAACTAAGAAATTTGAGAATTCTCAAATTCCATTAAGAATAATAAGCGGAGTGATACAAAAAGAACTCTGTTCTTTGTTAGTCCTATCTATAAAGGGAGAGCATATGAAAAATCTAATTGATTCTTTTGTTTCCGTGGGGCACTGGTCATCCGCTGGGAGTTTCGAGTTTAATACCGATATTTTAGCAACAAATCCAATAAATCTAAGCGTAGTGCTGGGTGTATTGATTTTTTTTGGAAAGGGAGTGTGTGCGAGTTGTTTATTTCAAGAATAGGTTGGATTTCACCGACTGCACTTTCTTTCTATTTATGTATTCTTTTTTATAGCAGAACTAGGAACAAAGGGTGCACAATCTCGACGAATTACTTCTGAATTGGATTTCATTCAGAAATCCTATGTAAGAACCATAGCATTTCGTGACTAATTGGTAAATGAACTTTGATTTTCTTCTCTATCAACCAATAATGTTGAGGTCTTTTACATGGTTAAAGATCAATTGTTTGAAGTCCAGGCACAGCATAGCATG